AAAAGTAAATATTTGCCAAAAATGTATGATCCCCTCTTGAAGGGGGCCTATCGCGGAAGAATCAAAGAAATGTTTTTACCCTCTAAAACTTCCATAGAAAATTTAATAAAGACAGTTGGTATAAATCGGATTCATAGTATTCTTACTGATTACCAAGAATTTGAACAGAAAGGGGGTCTGTTTGATAAAAAAAAATTATCAACAGAAATTTACAAATTTTTACCTTTAGCTGGTGAATTTGATATAGAACAAAAATCAAACTTCACTTTGAAAAGTCTTTCTTTATTTTCAGATCAAGAACAAAACAAAATCGATTTTGAAAAAGAAAATAACAATTTCAAATTGTTATTTAATGTTATCCAAAGACACTCCAATGGTCAAAAAATTCAAAAAGAATCGGGTGTCCTAAAAAAAATAAGTAAAAAATTACCCCAATAGATACATAGGATAGATAGAAGAAAAGATAAGAAGAGATGCGTCCTCCACCTAAATATTTGACAGCTTCTCCTATAAAGAAAGTAATAACACCAAACCCATTCGTAATTCCATCAATTACTTGTCGATCAAAAAAATGAATCAATTCAGCGGATTTTCTTATTCCTCCAATTAACGACACTGTATAAAAGGAATCTATATAAGCACGATTATATGACCAATTGTATATGGCATTTATCATTTTGTCCCAAAGCAGCCTCTTAGGACCGCGTTTAATTTTAAGAAATAAATTAATTAAATCAAAATTTAGTAAAGAGGAATAGGACGATTTATATAAAAAGGCCGCTATAAATATTCCTAAAAAAGATATACTGACTGAAAAAACCGCATCTTTGAAAAATTCGTACCAATCCATCGAATTATTCAATTTTTCAGGCAAAAGATTTATCAAGGGAGTTAACCATTTAGATAATATATCTAAATCCATTCCTTCTTGACTTAAAGGAATTCCTATAGCTCCAACGAACAAAGTAAATAAACACAACACAAGTAGAGGGAATAACATAGTATTATCCGATTCATAAGGATAGGAATAAAATTTTTCATTCTCAAAAGTAACAATAGTAATAAAGTGCCGTGTCACATTTTTAGCACGATTATCAATTGGATATATCTTTTTTGCAAAAAAAGAAGAACGTTCCTTATTAGTCATTATTAATAAATTCAAATTTTGATTTTTATTAATTCTTTTAGAAACTCCCTTACCCCATAGAGATAGTAAACAGAAGGGGATTTTTTGTTTACCAATGTAATTTTGAACCTGAACACCTAAATGCCCTTCAAAAGTAAGTAAATAGATACGAAACATATAAAATGCGGTTAATCCCGCAGTAATCCAAGCTATTATTGCGAAACTAGTTGAATATAACCAACTATCAGTAAGAATTTCATCTTTGGACCAAAAACAAGCCAGCGGTGGAATACCACAAATAGAAAGTGTACCTATTAAAAAAGTGCTTTTGGTAATTGGTACATGTTTTGTTAAACCTCCCATAAGAGCCATATTTTGACTTTTATGAGGAGAATACCCAACAACTGTTTCCATTGAGTGAATAATGGATCCGGATCCTAAAAATAATAAGGCTTTAGAATAGGCATGAGTAATCAAATGAAATAAAGCATTTCGATAAGACCCCATACCTAGAGCTAGCATCATATAACCCAATTGAGACATTGTGGAATAGGCTAAACCCCTCTTAATGTCTTTTTGAGCAAGAGCTAAAGTAGCTCCTAATAATACCGTTATTATTCCTACTAAGGAAATGAAATTCATTATGTAAGGTATAACTATGAAAAGAGGAAGAAGACGAGCTACAAGAAAAATTCCTGCTGCTACCATGGTAGCAGCATGTATAAGAGCAGAAATAGGAGTGGGCCCCTCCATGGCATCGGGTAACCATACATGAAGGGGAAATTGTGCAGATTTAGCAACAGCACCGGCAAATAATAGAACAGCACACAAAGTAACAAATAAAAAATTAACTTCATTATCCACAATTAAGTTATTGAATATTTCGAATAAATCCCGAAATTCGAAACTACCCGTTATCCAAAAAAAACCCAAAATTCCTAATAATAAACCAAAATCTCCTACACGATTAGTTACAAAAGCTTTTTGGCAAGCATTTGCTGCAAGAGGTCGTGTAAACCAAAATCCTATTAATAGATAGGAAGACACCCCAACCAATTCCCAAAAAATATAAATTTGTATCAAATTAGAACTAGTAACTAATCCCAACATGGAAGTACTGAAAAAACTCATATAAGCAAAAAATCTCAAATACGCCTGATCATGAGCCATATAATTATCACTATAAATAAGAACCATAATTCCAACAGTAGTGATTAATATTGACATAATAGAAGTAAGTGGATCGATCAAATAGCCGAATTCTAAAGAAAAATCATTAATAATGACCCAAGACCAGACATATTGATAGATAGAATTTTGATTTATTTGCTGAATAGATAGATTGATCGAAAAAAGCATGACTATACTTAACAATAAAACACTCTGAAAAGACCACATACGACGAAGATTTTTTGTTGTCGTTGGAAAAAGAAGAAGTCCCACCCCTATTAATATAGGAATTAAAAGTGGAATCAAAGGTATGATCCACCCGTATTGATATATATGTTGCATAAAAGGTTTTTAATTATTATTAATTAATAGTTTCCGATTCACCAGATCTCGCCTCTTTGATTTGAAAGGGGTCAATAAAAATCAAAATATGGCCTAAGTTAAACTAACTTAACTCTTATAATTAAATTTTTAATTAAATTTTATATGTCCTTATTTTTTTTTGCTAAATCCTTCAAATATTCAAATCACGAGTTTGCATTTGGTCAAATGATACGAAAGCTATAAATTCCTAATCTTGAAAATTCAAAATACTCTTTCCCCAGTTTTGAGCACTTAATATAAATAATCTTTTCATTAAGCAAAAATTGGGTTCTTATCTTAAACCCTTTTTGCGGGGTATTACATTTAACTAAAATAGAAAATGATGAAAATCCAAACAGAAGGGTCTTTTACTTTTTAATTCTTTTTTAGCGAAGTTAAACTTAACTAATTCAATTTGTATGACACGCACAGCAGGTTCTATAGATATAGACAAATATAGACTTGAATCATAAATAATACCAACTAAAGGTATTATGAGGACAAACTATTTTAAAGATATTTTATAGAATAAATATTTGATGGAATAAAAAGTCTGAAAAAAAAGCATCTTTTAAGAGTTTTTTATTATTTTATTTTTATTGATTCCATTTTCACATATCTTTCGTAACTAGACTAAGTAATTGTTTTGAACAATAGATGTCTTTCACATCCAGCTATAACAATAAGGAATCCTTTTTAAAATCTTAAATGGCAGTTCCAAAAAAGCGTACTTCAACATCAAAAAAGCGTATTCGTAAAAATATTTGGAAAAAGGGGGCGTATTGGACAGCGTTAAAAGCTTTTTCGTTAGGGAAATCCCTTTTTACCGGGAATTCAAAAAGTTTTTTTGTACAGCAAACAACTAAATAATTACGTTAAAGTAATCAAGTTAAAGTAAATAAGGGTTGGAAAAATAGTAATCCACTCAAAAAACTGTCCCCCAACCTTATTTTTTTATATTAAATTAAAATTATATAAAATTTGAATCCATTATCTAGTGAGTTGGTCTAATCAATCTGAAATATAACTTAGTTCATTCTTTTATTTGTTTATTTTAAATGAAAAAATAAAAATAAGAATTTTTTTGATTATTCAATTAAAAAAAAAATAGTAATACTTGTTTTAGTGACAAACTAATAAACACAAGCTAAAAGATTTACCTTTCTTTGTTTCAGTTCGAAGATGGGGAGGCTTTTTTCCCCATCGACATATTTGACACAGTTACAAAATTACAATATAGAATAATCCAAATTTGGATCTCTTTTTCTATCTGCTTTATAGTTTATTTATGTTCGTTGATAAAGTACATTTTTTGACTTCTATCTCTTGAGTGAGGTAGAACTTTCTTTTCTAGTTCCAAGAGCTCAAGCATAAAATCTAAAATACACTAAAACCCCAAAACCTTAAACTAAAATAACGAACCCTCAACTGGTTCTTTGAATAAATTTTTATTCAGCAATGGAAACTGTTCTGAAAAAAAAATAGTATACTGCATTTAGTTATTCACTCTCGACGATTTTTTAGTCATAGACTATTATAAGTTCAAGACAAGCCGCTATGGTGAAATTGGTAGACACGCTGCTCTTAGGAAGCAGTGCTAGAGCATCTCGGTTCGAGTCCGAGTGGCGGCATGCCACCTTCTAAAAAAGAGAAATAGATCGTATAATAAATCCAACTCCCAATTTCAATTTAAGAAAGTCTTCTTTTCTTTTTTAAGATTTTTTATGATATTTGCAACCTTAGAACATATATTAACTCATATTTGCTTTTCAATCGTTTCAATCAGAATTACAATTTGGCTAATAAGTTTTTTGTTAGAAGATGAAATCGTACAACTATATGATTCATCCGAAAAGGGGATGATAGTTACCTTTTTTTGTCTAACAGGATTATTAGTTATGCGTTGGGTTTATTCGGGACATTTTCCACTAAGCGATTTATCGGAATCATTAATCTTTCTTTCGTGGAGTTTTTCGCTTATTCATATAGTTCCCCTTTTAAAAAAAAATAAAAATTATTTAAGTACAATAACTGGTTCAAGTGTTCTGTTGACTCAAGGCTTTGTTACTTCAGGTCTTTTAACTGAAATAGACCAATCTTCAATATTAGTACCTGCTCTTCAATCTGAGTGGTTAATAATGCACGTAACTATGATGATATTGGGCTATGCATCTCTTTTATGCGGATCACTATTGTCAATCGCACTTCTAGTTATTACATTGAGAAAAAATGGAACAATTTTTTGGAAAAGTAATCTTTTATTATTATTAAATGAATATTTTTTCATTGGTGAAATCAAATACATGAATGAAAGAACGAATCTTTTCCCAAATACTTCTTTTTTTTCTGCTAAGAATTATTACAAGTGTCAATTGATTCAACAATTGGATTGTTGGAGTTATCGGGTTATTAGTCTAGGGTTTCTATTTTTAACCATAGGTATTCTTTCAGGCGCAGTGTGGGCTAATGAAGCATGGGGATCGTATTGGAATTGGGACCCAAAAGAAACTTGGGCATTTATTACTTGGACCATATTCGCAATTTATTTACATACCCGAACAACTAGAAATATGCAGGGTTCCAACTCAGCAATTGTAGCATTTATAGGCTTTCTTATAATTTGGATTTGCTATTTTGGGGTCAATTTATTAGGAATAGGGTTACATAGTTATGGTTCATTTTCTAACTGAATTCAAGATAAGATTTTTCGAATCCAACTGAGTATGGCGTATATATACTATAAAACTTTATGCGAACCGTGTGAATCAAATATTTTATTTGATTCACACGGTTCGTGCGCATTGCCCATATTGGGTTAAAATTCATTTTTTTTAACTTTACTTATAAATTGACGAGCAAAATTTTCTTTTTTCATTCTAGCACTTTTTAACTCTAAAATGAACGATTTAAAATCATAGGCTTTTTGTTTTAGTTATAAAAACGATTTATAAAAAAGAATTAGATAGAATAACTTCGACCTTGTCAACCGATAGTGAAAAAAGAAAATCAGGGTATATACCAATACCTAGTATGGGTAAAAAGAGCGAAATCGAAAGAAATAACTCGCGCGGTCCAGAATCAACAAAAGAACAATTTTGAATATTAAAGAACTTGTATCCATAGAAAATTTGTCGTGACATAGATAATGAATAAATAGGAGTTAATATCATTCCAATTGCCATTACAAAAGTAATTAGTATTTTTGGCATTAAAAGAAATTTTTGGCTGGTAATTATTCCAAAAAATACTATTAATTCCGCAACAAAACCACTCATACCCGGTAATGCAAGGGAAGCCATGGAAAAGCTACTGAACATCGTGAATATTTTTGGCATTCGAATAGCTATTCCGCCCATTTGGTCAAGGTAAACAAGGCGTAGTCTATCGTAAGTGGTACCTGCCAAGAAAAAAAGTGCAGCACCAATAAATCCATGTGATATTATTTGCAAAAGAGCTCCATTGAGTCCTGTATCGGTTATAGATCCAATGCCTATAATTATGAAACCCATATGAGAGACGGAAGAATAGGCTATTCTTTTTTTTAAATTCCGTTGGCCAAGGGATGTTGAAGCTGCATAGATTATTTGCATTGTACCTATTATTACTAAACACGGCGAAAATAGAGAATGGGCGTGAGATAATAATTCCATATTGATCCGCACCAACCCATATGCTCCCATTTTTAATAAGATTCCGGCCAGAAGCATACAAGTACTGTAATGTGCTTCTCCGTGTGTATCTGGTAACCATGTGTGTAGGGGTATAATCGGCGATTTGACAGCAAAAGCAATAAAAAATCCAATATAGAATATTATTTCCAAGGCTACCGGATATGACTGATTAGTTAACGTTTCAAAATTGAATGTTGTGGAACCATATAAAGCAATACCCAAAACTCCCATTAAGAGAAAAATAGAACCCCCTGCTGTGTACAAAATAAATTTTGTAGCTGAGTACAGACGTTTTTTTCCTCCCCATATAGATAGAAGTATATAAACGGGAATTAATTCTAACTCCCACATGATGAAAAAAAGTAAAAGGTCCCGACAAGAAAATGATCCTATTTGACCACTGTACATTGCTAACATCAGGAAATGAAATAATCGAGAATCTCGAGTAACTGGCCAAGCTGCTAAAGTTGCTAAAGTAGTGATAAATCCCGTTAGTAAAATAAGTCCTATAGAAAGTCCGTCTATTCCTAATCTCCAATCGAAATCAAAAAACTGTATCCATTTATAATCCTCTGCTAGTTGGATTAATGGGTTATCCATTTGGCAATGATAACAGAATGTATAAGTCGTTAGAAGAAGTTCGAGGATACATATAAATATTGTATACTGACGAATGACCTTATTGCCTCTATGGGGAAGAAAAAAGATTAAGGAACCACCAAATATTGGCAAAATTACAATTGTTGTTAACCAAGTAAAAAAATTCGTGGTAAATACAAGATACACTTGGACCAGACAAACTCGTGCTCAAACTAGTTTGAGCACGAGTTTGTCGGTAAAAAAATCAAATAAATTCAACTAGATTCAAGTAAAATTTTCTCGCATGTATTAATAAGCTAGACCCATACTGCGCGTTGTTTCATGAGATAAGTAAACTCGAACGCTCAAGAACTCGGTTGGACAGGCCGATTCACATCTTTTACAACCAACGCAGTCTTCTGTTCTTGGAGCAGAAGCAATTTGTTTAGCTTTACACCCGTCCCAGAGTATCATTTCTAAGACATCGGTGGGGCAGGCTCGGACACATTGAGTACAGCCTATACACGTATCATAAATCTTTACTGAATGTGACATTGAATCTATACATTTTGAATGTCAGAAATTTTCGATCTAGTAAGCTTATAAATAAACCCTATATTAGATACCAGACGAATCAAAAAGTTATCAGAATTTTTCTAATCAATGTACTTCTGGATTGATTTATAACAAGAGTCCAAGATACTTTGATTTCTTAGGTTTTTGGAAACACTATCATACCTTAATGTAGCAAATATACTAATTAGAACTACCTTACTAATTATAATTACCTTATGACTATTGGAATTCATCTAATTATTCAACAAATTCGATTGATTAATACGAGTCGATTTTCGGTTACGATAAATTAATGAAACAATAGCCAGTCCAATAGCTGCTTCAGCGGCTGCAATAGCTATAACAAAAATTGTGAAAATGTCCCCCTTTAATTGACGATTATCAAAAAAATTAGAAAATGTTACAAAATTGATATTAACTGCATTCAATATAAGTTCAAGACACATAAGAGCTCTAACCATATTTCGACTTGTGATCAATCCATAGATCCCAATAGAAAATAAATAAGCACTCAACACAAGTATATGTTCGAGCATCATTAACCAACTCCTTACCAATCTTATTCAGTTCAATCTAAACACCAATTCAATCGAATCGATTGAATCACATATAACAAGTAGTCAATACGTGAATTGCTTATTTACTATTGACGGGCTACACCAATTGCACCTATTAAAGCAACTAAAAGAATTATTGAAACAAGTTCAAATGGAAGAAAAAAATCTGTTGATAAATGAACCCCAATTTGTTGATTATTAGTTATCAAATCTTGCTCTAGAATCTGGTTTGATTTTGTAGTCCAAATAATAGCGTCCCATGACATATCTAGAATAGTACTAATTAGTGAAATAAAAAGAGTTGTACAAACTATCGAGGTAATTGCATCGCCAATATTCCAAAGATTTTCCTCTTTGGAATATTCTGAACCGTTCATGAACATCACAGCAAAAATGATTAAAACATTGATAGCTCCTACGTAAATGAGTAATTGCGCAGCAGCTACAAAGTAGGAGTTCAATAGAAGATATAATAAAGATATACAAACAAGAACTAATCCCAGTGAAAAGGCAGAATAAATTGGATTGGAAAGTAATACCACTCCCTGACCTCCTAAAATTAGACCCGATCCTAGAAAGACTAAAAGAAAACCATGTATTGGTCCAGATAAATTCATTAAAAAAAATATATAAATTGAAATATTTCATGACTTTATTGACCGTAGCAGGAAAAAAGAAGTGACTACTTTTTTTTATGAAACTTCTTTTAAGTAAATGCAATATAAGTTGCTGTAGATAGTATTATTGGAGTACTCTTATTTAATATCCTAAAGAATATTTTACTCTAATATAGAAATATAGATAAAGGAACAAATTTTCTATCCAGAAACTCTTAAACAAATGATTAAAAGTTTGGCTTGATGAAATTATTCTTTTAGATCCAAATGAGACCTTATTTATTTTGTAGTTTTTTTTTTTTTGAATCAATGAATTGGTTTTATCCATTTTTTATTTTAGGTAAATTCGAAATTGTTCGAATTGTGTAATCGTCACTTACTGATGTCGGTAACCGACCTAACGAAATTTGATTGTAATTCAACTCATGACGATCATAAGCAGAAAGTTCATATTCTTCAGTCATTGATAAACAATTTGTTGGACAATACTCAACACAATTACCACAAAATATACAGATTCCAAAATCAATACTGTAATTAAACAATCGTTTCTTTCGAATATCAGTTTCCAATTTCCAATCAACAACGGGTAGATCTATAGGACATACACGAACACATACTTCACAAGCAATGCATTTATCAAATTCAAAATTGATTCGGCCTCGGAAACGCTCAGGTGTGATCAACTTTTCGTAGGGATATTGAATAGTTATAGGTAAACGATTGGCATGAGATAGGGCAATCATGAAACCTTGACCAATGTACCTGGCAGCTCGTACTGTTTGTTGACCATAATTTATGAACTCAGTTACCATAGAAAACATGTCGTGAATATAGATAAATAAAAAGTTTTTATGCTTGTTTCTTTCTCTTGTTTGAGACAAGTTGTGAATACAGAATATTGTAGTATTTTACAGTGAAAGAAGTTGGAACGAAGTCGTTAATAATAAATTACCTAACGAAATAGGTAAAAGAAATTTCCACCCAAGACTTAATAGTTGGTCCATTCGTAGCCTTGGTAAAGTCCATCTTGTTGCAATAGGAATAAACAAGAACAAATAAGTTTTAGCTAATGTAATAAGTATACCAATTATTGTTACAAAGACTTTACCCGCTTTATTGATATCAAAAAGCTTAGGAATGAATTCGTATGCGATAGAAAGATTCCAACCTCCTAAGTAAAGAACTGTTACAAATAATGAAGAAACTAGTAGATTTAGATACGAAGCAACGTAAAATAAACCAAATTTGATACCCGAATATTCCGTTTGATAACCCGCTACTAATTCTTCTTCTGCTTCTGGTAAATCAAACGGTAATCTCTCACACTCGGCTAGTGAAGAACTTAAAAAAATGATAAACCCTATAGGTTGACGCCATAAATTCCACCCCCAAAAATCATATTTTGATTGGGCTTCAACTATATCAACTGTACTTGGACTATTAGATAATCATAGTCGATGATAACACCAATGTTCACATCGCTATTACAGAACCGTACATGAGATTTTCACCTCATACGGCTCCTCAGAGGTCACAAATAAATTTAAGGTAAGGGTATCTCGTTATTATTTATCTTGATATTTTTTTGGAGGATACTTATTTTAAGGTTCCGAATTATACCAACGAAATTCTGTTTGCTCTACTTAAAATATATATATATATTAAATTTTATATATTTATATATTTAAATTTAATAATATATTTAAATTTAATAAAATATTAAAAAATAAAATATTAAAATTAAAAAATAAAATATTAAAAAATTGCTTCTGAATTGATCTTATCTTTTTTTAATCATAAAAATGTAAAATGTCATTTTTTTGTTGATCAATAATCTGATCTTTGAATAAAAGACTGTTTAGAATATTTTTATAACAATAGTGCATAGATATTTCAACCTATTTTTTTTTTCAATTTACGAAAAAGAATTAGACCTTACATTCTAATTCAGAACTCGTGAAAAGAGTTCTTTCTTTAGAACTCAAAAATATATAATATATATATATGAAAAAGAATGACTCTCTTTTTTGTAATTCTTCTTTTTTATTCCGTTCCTATTCTCCTTTCCTCATAACTCATAAAATATAAAATAAAAGGGGCTTTAACTTTAACCAAAATAAAAGATTATCTCGTTCGTGATAGTTATTTACTTAATTAGTGAATAGGAGCATACTTTGGATCGAAATTGTGGGGAATACTTCCTGAGTGTTTCTACCAACTTAAAGCCCCAATCCAATTTTTTTTTTAGATACAGAAATCACCTTTTGGGTAACTTACCAAATCTACATTACCAACTCTTTACGAACCCTTTGTGTATTTTAGTCTTCCTAATCATCCACTCGTTTTTGTTCAACCTACCCTTATGTTAATAGATCTGTCGTAATAGATACTAAAATATAAATACCGTGGAGTTGGTCTTTTGAACCCGCTTCAAGTCATCATGCCTAAGTAGCGAATCTTGGGGTAAACAGTCTCCACTGCTTATGTTTAATTAATCCTTGTACGTAGAAAATGAGACTTAACCTTTTTACTGCAAATTTTTAAGCCGTTTTTGTTCACCCATATAACTATCTGCTTTAAGCCATCAACAAAAAAAATAATGAAAAATGGACATTTATAAGAAAAAAATAGAGAGGAAATTTTGTGTCTCAGCGAATCACACGTAGAGATATTGATAATACACACAGAGTTAATGGTATTTCATAACTAATTGATTGAGCAGTAGCCCTTAGACCACCTAAAAAGGAATATTTATTATTTGAGCCATATCCCGACATAAGAAGTCCAACAGGAGCAACGCTTGAAATGGCGATCCATAAAAAAACACCAATAGTAAGATCCGATAGAACAAAGTGATAGCCAAACGGAATTACTGAATAGCTTAGTAAAATGGATATGACTGCTATGGATGGTCCGATACTGAATAAACGAGGATCTCCCCTAGATGGAAGAAGATTTTCTTTGAAAAGTAGTTTTACACCATCCGCTAGCGCTTGAAGAATTCCTAAAGGGCCAGCGTATTCAGGTCCGATACGTTGTTGTATCCCTGCGGATATCTCTCGTTCTAACCAAACAATCACGAGTACACCTATTGTAATTCCTAATACAAGACCAAAAATAGGGACAAGTATCCATAGGATCCCATAGATCGCTTTTAAGGATTCCAATCTGGAAAAGGGATTAATAGCTTGTATTTCAGTTGTATCCATTATCATTTTAATCATTTTAACGATCAACTTCTCCCATAATGATATCTATACTACCTAGTATTGTCATAATATCAGCCAATTTCATTCTTTTAACTAACTGGGGAAGAATTTGCAAATTGATAAATCCCGGTGGACGAATTTTCCATCTCCATGGAAAAACGCCTGGATCTCCTATCAAAAAAATTCCCAATTCGCCCTTTGGGGCTTCGACTTTAACATAAAGTTCTTGTTTAGATAATTCAAAGGCTGGAGAAGGTTTTTTACTAATAAACCGATATTCAAAATCATTCCATTCGGGATCTTTTACTCTATCAAAGCGGCGGATTTCCAAATTTTCATATGGTCCCCCCGGAATTCCTTCCAGAGCCTGTTGTATAATTTTTACGGATTCTATCATTTCGCCGATTCGCACTAAATAACGAGCTAATGAATCGCCCTCTTTTTGCCATTGAACTTCCCAATCCAATTCATAGTAACACTCATACTGATCAACTTTACGAAGATCCCATTGTATTCCGGAAGCTCGTAACATCGGTCCCGATAAACCCCAATTTAGTGCTTCTTCCCCGGCAACAACCCCTACGCCCTCAACTCGTTTTAAAAAAATAGGATTACGTGTAATAAGCTTTTGATATTCAGTAACCCCTGTTAAAAAGTAATCGCAAAAATCCAAACATTTATCTATCCATCCATAAGGAAGATCAGCAGCTACTCCTCCGATACGAAAAAAATTATGCATCATTCGCATACCGGTAGCAGCTTCGAATAGGTCATATATCAATTCTCTTTCTCGAAAAATATAGAAGAAAGGCGTTTGTGCGCCAATATCTGCCATAAAAGGGCCAAGCCATAACAAATGGGAAGCTATCCGACTCAACTCCAACATAATGACTCGGATATAACTAGCTCGTTTAGGTACTTGAATATTGCCTAATTGTTCAGGCCCATTTACGGTTATTGCTTCTGTGAACATAGTAGCTAAATAATCCCAGCGAGTTACATAGGGCAAATATTGTATAATTGTTCGATTTTCAGCAATTTTCTCCATCCCTCTGTGTAAATAACCTAATATTGGTTCACAATCAACAACATCTTCGCCGTCTAGAGTAACGATGAGTCGAAGAACACCATGCATTGATGGGTGTTGAGGCCCCATATTGACTCTCATTAAGTCTTTTCTTGTAGCTGTTACATTCATAAGTTTTTTAACGATTCATTCTTCCATAAATTGTTGAAAGTTAAAAGAAATTAATCAAAATTCAAAAATTTAACCAAATAAACTAAGTACTAAAAATTAAAAGTCAGCGGCTTTTGCAATTAACGAGTTTTTATCTCTCGAATATTCAACTTACCAATTAATTCTTTATAACGTACTGTATTTTTTTTTGCCAAATAAGCCAACAGTCGTTGACGTTTTCCCAATATTTTTCGTAAACCTCTCTGAGATAAGTAGTCTTTTTTGTGCAGTTCCAAATGTGAAGTAAGTCTCTGGATCTTATTAGTAAACCAGAATACTTGAAATTCAACAGAACCTCGGTTTTCGTCTTCCGAAATGAGTGTATTTTTTAGCATAAAAAATTCTCCCTTCGCACCTTACAGATATGTATTTTACCAATGAGTAATAATAATGTTATTAATTTTAATGCAGTATATGTGTGAATTTCTTTATTAACTCCTATGTTTATCACTTCATATTAATCAATCCAGTTTAAAATTTAAGTTGATTCAAATAGAGGAATACATAAATGTGGTACATTTTTCCATTCAGAAAAGGACATAATTTAGCCCAAAAATGAATAAGCTTTTGATAATATATTTCTAGGTTTAATTGACACGTTATTGGTTTTAGTATCTATAGTTGAATGGAATGTAAGACAGGTCATGTTTGAATCCGTTTCTTTTTATATATCCTCTATCCTAGAGCATATATACGAAAAATGTACTATTAATGACTTTTCAACCACGGGTATACCTGTATCCTTAAAATACTGAAACGGCTACCATTAGTGGTATCAAACCAATAACGATTCAGACAAGCTAAATCTTCTAATCGATAATTAGGCCAAAGAAAAAACTTTAAGTTAATTAATTCATTTTTATCTTTATCAAGATCTTTCTCTTTGTCCAACAATTGACTACAGTTGTTCTTGGGCCAAAATAATGAAGGTATATCGACAAGATTCCTATTTTTTTTAGTCTTTGAATTGAAACAAATTAGAATTCTGAACTCTCTACGACGTCTGCACGATAAAATATTTTCAGGAACAAGTAAATAAAAATGATTTGTATCAACATAGTCTTCTTCTCGGTATCCTTGATTAGGTTGCTGCTTACTTGTATAAACCAACGAAATACCTAAAGTTTTATACATAAGAAATTGCCCATCATTTTTTACAGACAGACGGGCGGGTTCGATAACTAATACTCCCCTTTTGATCAATTCTACAAGACTCAAATTCTTTTGAATCAGCATTATATCCAAACTCATTTCTCTTCTTTGAATCGAAGATATAGTAATTTTTCGTGGATTTTTCAGTCTAAGCAAGAGACAATATATTTTGACATTATTGATCATTCTTTGATTTAAAGCATTGCCCCACCGTAATTGAAAGAGAAGATAACGTTTCAGAAATAAATCTAGTTCTGCTTCTGTCTTACTTTTGTATTGTTTTTTGTATTGTTTTTTCTTTTTATCCTTTTTTAGTTCTGATACTGCATAACCTTCTTCACTCTGCTTTTTTTGTTTTCTTGGGAGAGAGGCTCCAAGATTCCCTTGATTTTTTTGTGCGTCTGATCTACGATCTCCTCGTCTTGCGGCTAGTTCCTTTTCTTTTTGATTTAGCTTTTTATTCTTTATGTTTTTATTTGATGATATAACACATTCTTTTCCAGTGATGTTTTTATTTTCACTAACAACATTTTCATTTAGATTTAAATTGCAAATAAATACTTTGCTTGGGATAACCCATGCTTTTGTTTTATATAGATTATATAGTAGTAGGAATTCTGGAAAGAACCAAAGTTCCAAATCTGAGATGGGGCGATTTAGTATTTCGTCATTCATTCCCATCCAATCCAAAAAAGGAGGTTTTGGATTTCGAGAGTTTATTTTCGGATTGGAATTTTTCTTTTTCAAATGTGTAAGATAAAAAAGGCCGTTTTTATCACTTATTTGATAATTCTTATTATACATTTTATTATTTTGATTACTCTTGGTATTCATCTTGACCCAAGTCTCAATATCCACTTTTTTTATAAGATAAAAATTGATAATTTTCCAATTAAAATATTTTCTATCATAATCGTTTTTTCTATATCTAATATCGCTCCTTTCCAGATAATGATTGATAGGAGTATTTTCTACTCTATCAAAAGGGTTGTGTTTATGTGTGTTAGAATTAGAAAAAAATTTTGGGGTCTTATTTACCTTTCGTTCAAATGGTGATTCATAAATAAATGAGTTTCCCCTATTTTCATAATTAATATATTTATATGACAAAAGGTCATATCGAGAGTTTTTTTGAAAATTCTCTTTTTGATTCAATATGAATAATAAATATACTTTGGAATCTTTTTGTTTTTTGGAATGAATTAATGGATCTTTTTCATATAAATTCGATTTGGAATTTGGATTTTGAATCATCTTATGTTGCTTAATTCTATTTCGCCATTTTACTGATATCAATTTAGACCACCTAATTTTGGATAAATCATATTGATAATGTTCTTTTAACCACCCTTTCCATTGATCCATTGGATAATTCGTAAGTTTTTTAGAATTTAATTCAGAATCAATTAATCTTTGTCTTGCGAAAAAGTGTTTTATTTCATTCTTAAGAAAAAAATATGTCTCGCGATAGTGAAAAACAGACCTTAATTTATACAAGTTAAAGTTAATAGCTTGAGTTTGTGATAATTTATAAAATACATATGCTTGGGACAAATAGGATAAATCACAAAAAAGATGTGAATTTGTCTTATTGTTAATATTAGCAATTGATTTTTTTATACTTGCAATAAATTCAATTGTATTGTGGTTTTGTTTATTAATTCTTTCGTAATTTGTTTCATTAATATTAATGGCCGTATCCCTAATTTTTTTTTTTGATTCAAAAAAAGATTGTGTATCGATTCTGGGAATATTAATGATAAATAAAAAAATATCTATGTATATTTTTTCGACGAAATTTTTTATAAAAGAATCGAATTTCGAGACTAATCGGTCATTTTGTTTTTTTAATACTTTCCAAAACGATTTGGAAAATTCGAATCTCTCCGTATTATAACTAGAACTTCTTTTGTCAGGACTAATATAGATTACCGGGTTTATTTTTGTTTTCGCTTTTGTAATTCTTTCTATTTGATTTCTGATTGTGCTTGTTCTATCAGTGATATTCTTCTTTTTTTTTTCTTTTAGTGAAGCATTTGTCCAATGTGGAAATTCAATTTGATTAAAGGATTCATTAATTATCTCATTGCTTATTATAGAATCTTTTTCGGCTGTACTTTCATTCGACTCATATACTTTTCTTAATCCCAATAATAGAATTATATTTATTTTGGAAAGTTCTTTTATTAGTCTTTTTATAAATAAAAAATTTTCGACAAACCATGTTTTTGTTTCTTTTGAAATTGTTAGAAACAATTTTGTTTTTTCCTTTAAAATTTTTAGAGTTAGAAAATATACATTTTTGCATTTTACAAGTTTTTTTTCTAGTTCCCTAATAACAGGGTCAAAAAAGTCAAAAAGGGAAGATCCTTTTCGGGGAGAACCAAAGGGGAGGTTAGTTTCCATTCCCCAAACTGTTAAAAAATAAAAAGATGCGTTTTGTTTTTTCTTTAAATATCTATCAGAAAATCCTAGTTTAGATCTGTGCCAAGGTTTCAGACAAAAAGGAAATAGGATTTTTATCTGAATACCATCTGTCAACCAATTTTTTGGAAATTCGGTTTCTGATAATTGAACACCATTATAGGTACATTTAATATGCATTTCTCGATTCCATTCCTGTAGATCTTCAGACCATTCGGGAATTTGCAATAATAGGATACGTCCAATATTTTTAACTATTATGTAAAATGGTAAAAAAATATATTTTCTAAGAATCGATTGTGTTATTAACATGGAACCTCTTATTACTTGTGCGAATGGAATGGTGTCCCAGGCTTCTGCTATATTTATCCGTGCTTGTTCTTTTTTTTTCTTATCTTCTTTTTTGTCCTTCTCTTTTTTATCTTCGTTTCTTGTTTCTTCTTCCGTATACTCTAGAATTTTGAATTCGGTATCATTTCGTATCCAATTTCTAAAAATAAGTTTAATGGGTTCGGATATATTAAAGGAAAAAGGGGGATATTTTTTTATCCTGTCCAAAAAAAGGGGAGAGTGTACATTTGCTTGAAATAGTTCCCAAATAACAAGTTTACGTCTTTGTGCGCGTATAGAACCTTTAATTATTCCTCTTCGGAAATCCGACTGTTGCGAATAGCGGATCAAAGCTGCCTCGTTTGCTTGATCTATAGTATTAGTATCTTTACTATTAGGATCAGCAGTTTCTTTGTTATCGGTAAAAATAACTACACGTTTGGCTTTTCTTGAGCGAATTTGATGATCGATGGGCGCGTTTTCTTGATAGTCTCCTAATTGTTGTTCTAACTCGGTTATTAAGTTGTACGACCACCGGGGTAATTTTTTACTTATTTTTTTTAGGACACCCGATTCTTTTTGAATT